ATTTCTATTCCAAGGTGGGGAGTTTTATTTTCCCCATCGACCTATTTGCAGAATAAAATGCAAATAAAATTCTATATTTGCATATCTATAGAAGAACGTATATAAAAATCTTTAGTGAAAGTTAAGAACTCATTGAAAGTAATTGATTCTATTTTGAAACCTTTTTGTTTTCTCGAACTTTTTCACTTTTTATTTTCTCTGAATTATTATATAGACCCCCATGTATATCTTGCCCTTAACCCACTAGAGAAAATTGCTTAATGAAATTTTGTATGACTAATTGTTAATTTTTAGCGATGCAAAATTGGTTCTTTTCTTTCTATTTTGTCGTCAAAATCCCTTTTTTGTTTTATTTTAGATTTATGAAAAAAAAATAAGAAATTGCTGCTTAAACAATGAAAACAAAAACTTTTTGAACTCTATTCCTTAATTGAGTATAGAACGGTTTAGTTACAAGAGTTGAATTCGAGGAAAGTATAAAATATAGGAAAGTCCCAGGTTAAATAAAAAAAACTAAGACTCTAAACTCAAATCAAAAATAATGAACCTTCAACCTCAAATTCCTATTTGAACAACTTTTTATTGTTATTGATCCATTTGAATCATTACTAAACTAAAATAGCTTACTCAATCTCGACGATTGCTTATTCATAGGCTATTATGAGTTCAAGACAAGCCGCTATGGTGAAATTGGTAGACACGCTGCTCTTAGGAAGCAGTGCTAATGCATCTCGGTTCGAGTCCGAGTGGCGGCATAGCATCTTCTAAAAAGGATAAATAGATCTTATAATGAATTCAATTCCCGATTTCCATTTTAGAATTATGTAATTAAGGGACTCTTCTTTTTTAAGATTTTTTATGATATTTTCAACCTTAGAGCATATATTAACTCACATTTCCTTTTCGATCGTTTCAATTGTAATTACAATTCATTTGATAACCTTTTTAGTCGATGAAATTGTAAAACTATACGATTCGTCAGAAAAGGGCATAATAGTTACTTTTTTCTGTATAACAGGATTATTAGTTACTCGTTGGATTTCTTCAGGACATTTCCCACTAAGCGATTTATATGAATCATTAATTTTCCTTTCATGGAGTTTCTCCCTTATTCATATAATTCCATATTTCAAAAAAAATGTTTTAATTTTAAGTAAAATAACTGGACCAAGTGCTATTTTGACCCAAGGCTTTGCTACTTCAGGTATTTTAACTGAAATACACCAATCTGGAATATTAGTACCTGCTCTTCAATCTGAGTGGTTAATAATGCACGTAAGTATGATGATATTGGGCTATGCAGCCCTTTTATGTGGATCGTTATTATCAGTAGCACTTCTAGTGATTACATTTCGAAAAAACAGAAAGCTTTTTTATAAGAGCAATGGTTTTTTAAACGAGTCATTTTTCTTGGGTGAAAATGTTGTGGAAAATACTTCGTTTTTTTGTGCTAAAAATTATTACAGGTCCCAATTGATTCAACAATTGGATTATTGGAGTTATCGGGTTATTAGTTTAGGATTTACTTTTTTAACCATAGGAATCCTTTCGGGAGCGGTATGGGCTAATGAAGCGTGGGGGTCCTATTGGAATTGGGATCCAAAAGAAACTTGGGCATTTATTACTTGGATCGTATTTGCAATTTATTTACATACTCGAACAAATAGAAATTTGCGGGGTCCAAATTCGGCAATTGTAGCGTCTATAGGTTTTCTTATAATTTGGATATGCTATTTTGGGGTCAATCTATTAGGAATAGGGTTACATAGTTATGGTTCTTTTCCATCAACATTTAATTGAATTCAAGACAAGTTATTACAAATACAAGAGCGGGCGACGCATTGTATGAACCAGCATGCGGACCGTGTGAATCAAATATTGTATTGATGATTCACACGGTTTTCTACCATATGTAGTTCAATTTCATTGTTTTTACTTAATTCTTAAGTTAAGAGAAGAAAAAAAGAAGACTTTTTTTCATTGTCCAAGAATGTTTTTAAAAACAAACATAGGTTTTTTTATTTCAGTCATCCAATTATCTATAAAAAAAATTCGATAGAATAACTTCGACCTTGTCAACTGCTAATGAAAGAACGAAATCGGGGTATATACCAATACCTATTACGGGTAAAAAGATGGAGATCGAAAGAAATAACTCTCGCGGTCCAGAATCAAAAAAAGAATCCTTCGGGGCGTTAAATAGCTTGTATCCATAGAACATCTGGCGTGGCATAGATAATGAATAAATAGGAGTTAATATAATTCCAATTGCCATTACAAAAGTAATTAGTAGTTTTGGAATTAAAAGATATTTTTGGCCGGTAATTATTCCAAAAAATACTATCAATTCGGCAACAAAACCACTCATACCTGGTAATGCAAGGGAAGCCATCGAAAAGCTACTGAACATCGTGAACATTTTTGGCATTGGAATAGCTATTCCGCCCATTTCGTCAAGATAAACAAGGCGGATTCTATCATAAGTCGTTCCCGCCAAGAA